CACCTGTTCCACTTTTGGAAGACCTTGCGTTATATCACCAGATCTTGATTTTTCATATATAAATGTAACTAATGTATTTCCTTCGTAAAGTATTTCCCCATAATGTCCATGAACAGTTGCGCCTGGAGTAGCCAAATAAGGCTTAGCTGATCGTATTACCACAGAGTCAACTTGAACAATTAGAACTTGACCCGATTTTAAATGCGGTCCTTTTTTGGCTATACATACATTTTCACAAACAAACTGCCCAAGACTAACGATTGTAGATGTCTCTTCACAATAATTGTAATGCAGAAAATACCAATTCAAATGGAATGGATTCAAAATGATGTTACTACATGAATAGGGATTATAAATTTGACCATTTTCATCCAGTAAATAATATTTAAGTATTTGAAAAATCTGTTTAAAATTGTCAAGTTGCAAATATTTAGTTACCAAGATCTGATTATGGGTTATTAAATCGGAAAATAAATCAAAATTATAAATTGGAAAGCCTGTTCCTAAGGGGCCCAATGAATTCCTAATTGGAATTAGGGGGTTCTTTTTGATTGATTCTTTTATAACATTGGGAGATTTTACATCGTTGAATGGGCCTATTCGAAAACAATTGGATGATGACAAAATTATCAAAGATTGAGATTCCTTATTTCGATTCAACAACGTATGGATAGTTCCTTGATTTGGATTAAGGGATTCTTGAATCCTTGCCTTGGAATAGGAATAAATGGAAGAAAACGGATTGACATTAGGGCGATCTGACCCGTTCTCAGAGATCAATCCTGAACCCGACAGATCGTTCCTTTTTCCGGTATAAGAAATAGGTGACTTCGCTAAGTCAATTCTTATAAAATATCTAAGCAAACCATTTGTCCTTATTTCAACAAAGGAAGCACAGGCCTTTTCGATCTTTTTGTCTTGGTCCCAATTCAACACTAAAGAAGTCCGAACTAATTGAATACTTGTGTCCCAAATTTCAAGAATTGGGTCGTAATAAAGGATATAATTGACAACTCGAAGTTGTAGACTATCACTTTCCTGCAAGAGATCTGGGGGGAAAAGTCTTCCTAAATTTATACCATCCGTTTTTTTATATGGGACTACAGGTTGAACCAAAACAAAATACTTTTTTTCATACCTGGAAAGTTTCATTCGTTGGATATAGAGCCAATTTTTCAATTTTTTGTATTCTTTGGAATTTGGTTTTCCCCCTCCTGGTGGTATCAATCGGAATGCCTTATTTGTCTTTCCAGGAAAATGGATATCTCCAGAAAAGATTATCAGTTTCATTTTTTCTGCTTTTTTCTTCACTCGAACCAATCCGCCTACCCGACTTCTTCTATTTAAAGTGATTTGTGTATCTGCCCCAATAATACTATTGTGCCGTACCATTATGGAAGAAGATTCGGCCAAAATGTGGACTTCCACGGGAATAAAAAAAAATGGATTTACTTCCTTTTGGTATTTTGGCCAAAACACCTTGATTCCTCGATACTCAATCAAATCCTCTTCGTTGACGATTGAATTAAGTTCTCTAGTCTCATATTTAGTAAGTCCCGAGCTCTTTCTTATATATCGAGGATCATCGAAATAAGCAAGAATACTATTTCTACGGAGAATACCATTTCTGGGGATTTCCATTGAGATACCTGAAGAAGGTATTAGTTGTTTCTCGCCTTTTTGAATCGATTCAAGTGGGATGATGAATCTATTTCTTCGCCTCTTTGCCAATAAATCAAAATTGCCGTCGAGAATGGCCGGATATCTGAGATTACAACGACCCGTACATTTCATTGGATTAAGTTCTGAATAATCAGGAATCCTATCTCCTTTTTGATTTTTACCAGAAAAATACGAACTAAAAAATTTGTGTCTCGCTTGATTATTAGTTATTGAGGGGTTAGCAATATATCTTGGCTTGACAGAAAGAGAATAAGCGTTCATTTGATCTTGATCCTTGTGGATCGAACAGGGACCTATACTGTATCTCCAGGGCTCCCCTAATAATATCCATAAATGACTTGTTTTTGGTAAGAGATGAATATTACCATATGTAAATTCAGGTGCATGGTACACATCAGTATTCCAGTGCATTTCGCCCTCTGAGTCAGAATAAATATGTTTTCGAACTTTCTCTTTCAAATTCAAAGTAGATGTTCTCGCGCGAATCTCAGCAATCACTTGTTCTGATTCTACATATTGATCGTTTTGAACTAAAAGAAAACTTTTGGGCGGAATACACACATTGTGTATAATATCTTCACTCTCAATAGTTACATACAAGTCTCTAGAACATAGAAAAGCAGGATGTCCATGACGCGTACGTGTCGGATGAACCAAATCCTCGTTGAATTTTATTTTTCCATTAGAGGGGGCTCGCACATGTTCTGCAGTACCCCCTGTGAATACTCCGCCGGTATGAAAAGTTCTTAATGTTAATTGAGTGCCCGGTTCTCCAATAGATTGACCTGCAATAATACCTACGGCTTCTCCCAATTCGACCAGGTCGTCATGAGCTGGACTCCGGCCATAACATAATTGACAAATCCAAGATGTACTCCTACAAGTAAAGGGGGTTCGAATAGGGATTGGTTGTGCTCTAAAAGTTATGAATCTACTGACAAGTCCAACCCCAATATCTTGATTTCTAGTAGCAATACATCGCGAACCTATATATATATCATCTGCTAATACACGGCCAATTAATGTTTGGATAAAAATCCTGTCCGCCATCCTTCCATTTCGAGGACTTACAGAAATACCTCGAACGGTGCCACAATCTGTTCGACGTACAACAATGTGTTGAACTACTTCAACAAGTCTGCGCGTGAGATACCCTGCATCTGATGTTCGGATAGCTGTATCCACAACCCCTTTACGGGCCCCGTAGCAAGAAATAATGTATTCTGTTAAAGAGAGTCCTTCGCGTAAATTGCTTTGAATGGGTAAATCAATCATTTGCCCTTGGGGATCCGACATTAATCCTCTCATACCTACTAATTGATGTACCTGAGATGCATTTCCTCTGGCTCCCGAAAAAGACATTATATGGACTGGATTAAAAGGATCGGTCATCCGAAAATTAGGATTCATTTCTTGTCGCAAATATTCACTTGTGGCATACCATATTTCGATCGATTGACGTAATTTTTCTACCGCGTGTACATTCCCATAATGATGGTGTTTTTCCAAAATAAAACTTTGTTGTTCAGCGTCTTGAACTAGCCATCTTTTAGAAGGTATTGTTAAAAGATCATCAATTCCTAATGAAATGGATGCGGCGGTAGCTTGTTGGAAACCCAGAGTCTTTACTTGATCCAGGATATGTGATGTATATCCTATTCCATAGTGATCAATAAATCGACTAATAAGTCGTTTCATGGCAGTTCCGTCTATCACTTTATTGTGAAAGACCTGAGTGGGCCGTTCTGCCATCAGTACCTCCATATTGCGCTGAGTAGAATTTGACAATGGGCTTGAGTCAGTGATTGGAAAACTTCCTTTTCTAGATCTTGATTCACGTAGAAATTCTGCAATTATGGTCCTAGTTAACCTGGAGAGACTCGAATTCCCGTTGGTAGCATAGAATTACAACAGCCCTGCCAAAACCCCTGTATGGCTTCTTCTATTTCTCGATAAAGAGAAATATGACCAAGAGTGGTTCGAATATATATATAAAGAATTTCTTTTTTTATACTTCGTACTATTAGATAGTGTCCATAAATCTCATAATAGGTCCCCACAGATTCATAGTGAATTTCGATAGGAACTTCTCTTGCAGCAATAACACGTTGATCTAGTCGCCACCGCAGCCACAAAGGACTACCTAAATTGATTCGTTTTTGCCGATAAGCTCCAATTGCATCATAGGGATTACAAAAAAAGGGTTCTTTTTTTTTTGTATACTTATAGTTATTATCTTCATTTTGATAATTTCTAGGATTACATGGATTATACCTATTTACACAAATACCCCGACGATTTCCACTCGTTAAGACATAGAGCCCACTAAGCATATCTTGAGTTGGTGCCGAAATGGGATCCCCAATAGTTGGAGACAAAAGATTCATATGAGAAAACATAAGTAAACGTGCTTCTGCTTGAGCCTCCAAAGATAAAGGCACATGAACAGCCATTTGATCCCCGTCAAAGTCTGCATTGAAGCCCTTACAAACTAATGGATGTAAACAAATAGCGCGCCCTTCCACTAAAACGGGGAGGAATGCCTGTATGCCTAATCTATGCAGAGTAGGCGCTCTATTCAGCAATACAGGATGGTCATCCAGAATTTCCTGAAGTATTTCCCATACAATCGGTTTTTTTTTCCGAATTTGACTCTTAGCAACTCCTATGTTCGAAGCAAGATGTTTTCTAATTAGGTCACGAATTACAAATGCCTGGAAAAGTTCTATTGCTATTTCGCGAGGCAATCCACATCGATGTAATGAAAGTGAAGGGCCCACGACAATCACGGAACGTCCTGAATAATCGACCCGTTTACCAAGCAGAGTCTCGCGAACTCTCCCTTCTTTGCCTTCAATTACATCTGAAAGCGACTTGTAAACTCTATTATGATCATCCCTCATTGGTTGTCCGCAGATTCCATTATCAAGAAGTGCATCCACGGCTTCTTGTAGCAATTTTTCCTGAGATATTATTAATTCTTCTGGCGTAGCTATACTTGTTGTTAATAGATCTGTAAGAGTATTATTCCGATAGATAATTCTTCTATAGATTTCATTAATATCCGAGGTCACTAGTTTATCCTCATCTATATGATAGATGGGTCTCAACTCAGGAGGAAGAACTGGTAATAGACACAAAACCATCCATTTTGGTTCTATATTTGTTCGAATAAAATGCTTAGCCAATTCTATGCGTCTAAGCAAAAAATCTTTTCTTCTTCCAACTTTTCGATCTTCCCATTCATTCCCTGTGGGTTCCTCTTCCTCCAATTCTTTCCATTCTACCAATGAATAGTCTATAATAATTCGTAAATC